ATAATATAATATAATATAATATAATAATAGTATTATAATAATAGTATATAAGTATAAACCAAGCATAAAGGCTTTTCCTTATTTATTACTATTTTTATTTTTGACCATACATAATTACATCGATCAGCAAGAAGTTGAGTCTTTTTATGAACTTAATGTTTCGAAATACATGGCTCTAGAAATTCATTTCGGACAATTGAACCTTCTCAAACTGTTTCTTTTTAAGAACCAAAAAGATTTGTGCCAGAATAACAGATGCCAAAAATAAAAAAAGACCTTGGACACGCGATGGGTCTTGAAGTACTATTTCTGCATCTCCCTGACCAAATCCACCCACATTGGGATTACTCGTTAATGGTTGATCAAGCTTGATGGATTCACCCTCTGAAACAAGAAGTTCTGGTCCCGGAGGTATAATATCAACGACTGAGTGTCCATCCGATGCATCCGCTATCGTTATTTCATACCCCCCTTTTTCTTTACGTACTATTTTGCGTACTATACCCGATGCTGTAGCATTATAGACTGTATTATTACTCTTGCTCCCATCCGGATAAATCTGACCCCTTCCCCTATTCCCGCCTACGTATATAGGATATTTTAAGAAGTAAACGTCTTTCTTAGTAACGGGGTCGGGAGATAAAATAGGAAAAGTTATTTCACTGTATTTATGACCAGGAACAGGACCTATCACAAGAATATTTTTTTGAGTAGGACGATAACTCTGAAAAGAAAGATTGCCCATCTTTTCTTTCATTTCCGGAGAAATACGATCGGGGGGGGCTAATTCGAATCCCTCAGGTAAAATAAGAATGGCCCCTACATTCAAAGAACCCCTTTTCCCATTAGAAAGAACTTGTTTCAGTTGGATATCATAAGGAATTCTAACAACTGCTTCAAATACAGTATCAGGAAGTACCGCTTGTGGAACCTCAATATCCACGGGCTTATTAGCTAAATGACAATTGGCGCATACAATACGCCCAGTTGCTTCTCGTGGATTTTCATAACTCTGTTGTGCAAAAATTGGATATGCATGTGAAATAGATATACGAGTTATTACATATATAACTATAATGATCGATACGGAAATGGATCGAGTCATCTGTTCCCTTATCCAAGAAAAGATATTTCTATTTTGCATGGTCCAATCATTGATCCCGAAAATTTCTACAATAAATGGGGTAGGTTGCTAGTGGAGTTCCCTATCCATGATTCTGCTATTTTACTGGAATCCAGGAGGGATTTCCTGGATGGGTAGAAACATAAGGAATGAGTAAGATTTTTAATGGTTTGTTTATGTACGAATATGTACGAAGGAAAAAACATTATGAATTAGATTCATATCAGTGGATCATCGTTTAGTTTAGTCATTCATTGAATGATAAATCACTACAAGTGACGGAGATACGCGATTTAAATAACAGAAGATCCAATATTTTAAAATTGTATCTAGAATGACTGGAAAAGTTGAAACAAGACCAGATATAATTTGATTATTATGAGAAAATCCAAAATCCTTGTAGACAGAACCAATCATTAGTTCCCAACCGTGAGGCGAGTGGAATCCGATACATAAATCAGTTAATAAAAGAATAAAAAAAGCTTTTATTGTGTCGCTTAAGTTATAGATAAATTCCCGAACCCAAGAATTAATAATAACAAGTTCTTCATTACCCAGAATATAATAACCGCTTAGAATAGCGAAACTTATTATATTTGTCGAAAAGTGTAAAATGGTATGGATATGACCCTCATTGTACATCTTGACCAATTGTATCGTTTCTTTGTGTATTCCTATACGGATCTTTTGTATATGTGTATCCGGGTACTCCTTTATCATTTCGTCCAAAAGGAAGAGTTCTTCTAATTCTATGAATTTTTCTAGAACGTTCTTTTCTTGAATATCATTCAAAAAAACTGCGGATTGCCCAATATTCCACCAATTAGTAATCCAAGATTCCATACTTTTATTAAATGAGAAAGAAATCCACCAGGGCAAAAAGACTATAGATATAAGATACAGAAGGGGTTTTAATGCTTTCTTTTTTGGCATTTTTTATCTGTGAATTGTTAATGAAACCACCTCATTCCTTGACTCTATCCAATCTGATATTTCCATGAAACATGAGTTCTATAACAAGGTATTGAAGCCATAGACATAGACCTCCCCCTTTTGTTAATTAATTCGTTAGTCCTTGGCTTGGATCTGGGAACAATAAATAATATATATATATATTATTTATTGCTTTTATTCAATCGCATCCTTTTGATGAATGCCCAAACGAGCCAAGCCACTTCAATAAATTCTTTTTTTTTCGGATTTCGGGGCAAAAAAACCCTTCGATTATTTCTATTTCGAAAAATTTCGCGGCTACCCGTAGCTCGGGAATAATTGAGGAAAATTTCGGAAAAAAAAAAATGGATATGATGAAATCAAAAACGAGTAGAAAAAACAGAGATAAATAGAATCGTTATAGTTATAAACTATCCAATCTTGTCTTTTGATCATAAAAAAAGGGAAAGAAAGGATAAAAAGAAACATTGATTGACAAAACAAAAAAATGAACAAAAACCACTTTACTCTGTTTTCTGACTTTACTCTGTTTTCTGGTTGTTCCATACGCGTCTTCTTTTGCTCAAATAAGCGCCTCGAGTTGTTATATTATATTATATTATATTATATTAAGTTATATTATATTAAGTTAAGTTGTTATATAAAAAGAACTACAAATAGAATTCATAAGGTCTTTACTCAATGCTGCGAAAACATTAATTCTTCCATTCATTTCAAAATACTTCAATAGGTACGCGCAAAAAGTAGGCCAATTCCGCAGCCTTTTGCTCAATTTCTCGTGGAGTCAAATTCTCATCAGTACGAGTCAAGGGAACGGCACCTTGGCCTCTGATTTCCATATAAAGTACACGCCGAGGATAAATACCTTCTTTAACCTCTATTCTAATCGATTGAATATCTCTCATAAGGAATCGAAGGAAGATGCGACGATTTCTTCCAGGGAATCCCCAACGAAAAATACACACTATCCCCTTTTTTCTATCAAATCTATCATAACCACTACCTACATTCCACGAAATTGTGCACCACAAATAGGAGCTAATGAACAGGCCTGCGATCCCATAGAAAGACATCACGATCCCTTGTGGAAAAAAAAAGATTTGCTGAGAAGGAAATAAGGATATCAGATTCCTACCAAGGTAACTAGAAGTTCCAACCAATAAGAATCCCAGTGAACCTAAAAAAAGGATACAGGACCAAAAGAAATTACTTGTTTTTCGAGACCCCGCTATAAGTTCTATCCATATACGTTCTGATCGCCAGTTCATACTAGATCCAGTTGTTTCATTTTATTGGAATTGAGAGAATAACCAAAATTAATTTGACTTTCTTTTTTATTTTTGTTCCCGAAGTAACTCTCATCAACTAGCACTATTATTATATTTTGGTGTTGAACCATTAGGAGTAATTCATCGAATCAGTTAGAAAAAAAAAATGGATGAGATTGGGTCCCATCAAATCTAGACAATCTTGTTTTTTTGAACATGAAGAGATAGAGAAGCCATTGCAATTGCCGGAAATACTAGACCCACTAAAGGCACAAAAAAAGAGGGTAAGTTGAAAGTTGTCATAGAATGGATACCTCGATTTAATATTTGTACCTGTTATAAAGATATCTTATGATAAGTATATCTATTATCAGTATATAATAATAGGTATAGGTACAAGAAATGTAGAACTAAATTAAGTGTACCTATTCACCTTATATATTATATATATATATATATATATATATATATATATATATTCTTATTGTTCTCTTATACGTAATAAGGGAATACACCTTTTTTATTTTCATAATTTAGGGTAAGAATTAAGTCCGTTATCCTGTTGATAGAGTCTTCCTGATTACTAATGATTACTAATCATGAATTGAATATAGGTAGAAATAAAATGGATCTGGAGGAAATAAGAAAAAGTGATTATCAACAACTTTTGATCCTTTATACAATTAGAGCGTATGACCTCAAGTAAAACTTAAAACTCCATGTTTTTTTTTACTTTTTTTACTATAAAAAAAATAATAAATGATCTACATCTAACATCTACTGGATTTCATTTTGATTCAAGGTCAAGGGAAAGAAATCGTGAAGATGAAATAACTCGCTCAGAACACCTTTTAAAGGATTACGTGGTACGATTGGGTCGAATAAGCCCTTATGGAATAAATACTCAGCTTCTTGTGAACCATCAGGTACTGTCTTATTCAATGTTTGTTCAATTACTCTTTTACCCGCAAATGCAATGTAGGCATTGGGTTCGGCAATAATGATATCTCCTAACATACCAAAACTGGCGGTCACTCCACCGGTTGTAGGAGATGTAAGGATTGATACATAGAATAACTTTTTATTTGATTGATAATTATATGAAGCTGAAGATATTTTAGCCATTTGCATCAAGCTCAAACTTCCTTCTTGCATGCGCGCTCCTCCGGAAGCACACACTATAATAAGAGGTAGAAATCCATTAGTAGCATATTCGATCAAACGGGTTATTTTCTCGCCTACTACGGATCCCATACTACCCCCCATAAACTGAAAATCCATAATCCCAATTGCTATAGAAATACCGTTTAATTGACCTATGCCTGTTTGAACAGCCTCGGTTAACCCTGTCTTTTTTTGATAAGAATCAATACGATCTTTATAAGGTTCCTCCTCCGAATGAAATTCAATAGGGTCCACGGAAACCATGTCCTCATCCATAGCATCCCAAGTGCCTGGATCAATCAAAAGTTCGATTCTTTCTGAACTACTCATTTTCAAATGATATCCACATTGTTCACAAATATTCAGTTTTAACCTAAAAAATTTCTTATAATTTAATCCATAACAATTTTCGCATTGAACCCACAAATGCCTATATTTTTGACTCATATCGAGATCATTATATTTTCCTATCATATCAAAATCACTTCGAT